TACGATGACGATCCCCATTCCGATAACGATTACGACCCCGATCCCGATTCCGATGACGATTCCGACCCCGATGACGCTCCCGATTACGACCCCGATGACGCTCCCGATTACGATGACGATGACGATGATGATGACGATGACGATGACGATGATGATGACGATGACGATGATGATGACGATTACGATCACAATTTTTTTGTGATTCCGAAGCGGGTTCTGGCTTCGTATATGAATATGAAGTGGGAAGAAGAAGAGGGCGATTCTCTAGAGGAAGAGAAAGAAGAGGAAGAGAAAGAAGAGAAGGAAGAGAAGGAAGAGGAAGAGAAGGAAGAGAAGGAAGAGGAAGAAGAGAAAGAAGAGAAGGAAGAGAAGGAAGAGAAAGAAGAGAAGGAAGAGAAAGAAGAGAAGGAAGAGGAAGAAGAGAAAGAAGAGGAAGAAGAGAAAGAAGAGGAAGAGAAAGAAGAGAAGGAAGAGAAAGAAGAGAAGGAAGAGAAAGAAGAGAAAGAAGAGAAGGAAGAGGAAGAAGAGAAAGAAGAGGAAGAAGAGAAAGAAGAGGAAGAGAAAGAAGAGGAAGAGAAGGAAGAGAAAGAAGAGAAGGAAGAGAAAGAAGAGAAAGAAGAGAAGGAAGAGGAAGAAGAGAAAGAAGAGGAAGAAGAGAAAGAAGAGGAAGAGAAGGAAGAGAAGGAAGAGGAAGAAGAGAAAGAAGAGAAAGAAGAGAAGGAAGAGGAAGAAGAGAAGGAAGATAAAAAAGAGGGCGATTCTCTAGAGGAAGAGAAAGAAGATAAAAAAGAGGGCGATTCTCTAGAGGAAGAGAAAGAAGATAAAGAAGAGAAAGAAGAGGAAGAAGAGGTGGAAGAGAAACTTTATCTAGATCGCATTTTTTCTGATCAACAAGAAACAGAATTAACCGAAGCTATTCAAACAGGTATAGGTCAACTAAACGGCATTCCCGTAGCAATTGGATTTATGGATTTTCGATTTATCGGGGGTAGTATGGGATCCGCAGTAGGCGAGAAAATCACTCGTCTGATCGAATATGCTACCAATCAATTTTTGCCCCTTATTCTAGTGTGTGCTTCCGGAGGAGCCCGCATGCACGAAGGAAGTTTAAGCTTGATGCAAATGGCTAAAATATCTTCCGCTTTATATACTTATAAAAAGAATAAAAAGTCATTTTATGTATCAATCCTTACATCTCCTACGACTGGTGGGGTAACTGCTAGTTTTGGTATGTTGGGGGATATCCTTATTGGTGAACCCGATGCTTACCTTGCATTTGCGGGTAAAAGAGTAATTGAACAAACATTAAATGTGACAGTACCTGAAGGTTCACAAACATCCGAAGTTTTTTTTGAAAATGGTTTATTGGACCCAATAGTACCACGTAATCCGTTAAAGGGCGTTTTGAATGAGTTATTACAGCTACACAATTTTTTGCCTTTGAATTAAAGCAGCGGAGTCTTAAGTTAATAATAAAGTTCGAAATTCGTTAATTTTTTTTTTTTATCAAGTATTTAGTTATCGGAATCAAAGGAAAAATCAAAATACGAAAATGGATTTTTTTGGGGATGGCATAAGAAGAAATTCTCGAAAAGATAATGCAGATAATTTTTTGATCTGCATTATCTTTTGATATTCCTAATTCCTAAATGGGAACTCTCTATCAACAAAACAATATAAAAGACCGAATTCTTTCTTCCCAACCGGGCAAGGTAAATGTAAACTAAATAAAACGAATTTCCTGTTCTTTTCTTACCTTCGGATTCTAACCAATAAGGAATTTCCCGGGAATTTCTAAGTTTAAAAAATTCTTTATTAAATTTATTAAAGTCAAATTCGAAAATGAAAGATTCTAGTTAGAAGACAAGAAAAAGATAAAAGATAATAGAAGAAAAGAAGAAGAAAACAAGTGGGTTAATATCCATGTTATTTCGTGTAGAAAAAGGTGCATTTAGTTAATTGTACACTCCCTCGATTTCACTTTATTCTATTCACTTTATTCTATATACTGACTTAGATATAATTAGTATAATTATATACGAATTAGAATAAATCTAAGCTATCTTTCTAACACTAGAATATAGCAATAATAGGTAAAAAGATTAATATAAAAATAAATAACAGGTACAAATATTGAATCGAGGTGCCCATTCTATGCCAATTCTCAGCAACTTACCCTCTATTTTTGTGCCTTTAGTAGGCTTAGTCTTTCCAGCAATTGCAATGGCTTCTTTATCTCTTCATGTTCAAAAAACCAAGATTTTTTAAATCGGATAGATCAGATGGAGGAAATTTCATGTATTTTTTTTTTCAAGACTTAGAGACTTCGACTTGGATCATAACACGGATATCTATTCAGTATAATATTGTATAAAATGCAGCTTTCTTCAAACATATCAAACATAAATCAAAGTTAAAGGGTTCTTGTGCAAACGTAAATATGATATATCAGTAAATTGGCTAATTGAAAGGAAATAAAAATTGGGGCATATGCCTGAACTAAATGTAAAACTCATGGGGCTATATGTGCGTAAATAGGAGATTTTGGGGGAAAACTACTATTATTTTAGATCGAAACTTAGATCTAAGGAATTTCTCCGAAAAATTCACATAAGAATATTGAGAGTTGGTGAAAGTTCCTTTGGAAAGTCAAATTGATTTGGGCAAGTCTCCCCCTTCCAATACAAGATACAAGTCTTCCACTTCCAATAAAATGCAACTAGATCTAGTATGAGTTGGCAATCAGAACATATATGGCTAGAACTTATAGTGGGGTCTCGAAAAAGAAGTAATTTCTGCTGGGCCTTTATCCTTTTTTTAGGTTCATTGGGGTTTTTATTAGTTGGAATTTCCAGTTATCTTGACAGAAATTTGATATCTTTATTTCCGTCTCAACAAATAATTTTTTTTCCCCAAGGGATCGTAATGTCTTTCTATGGGATCGCCGGTCTATTTATTAGCTCTTATTTATGGTGCACAATCTCGTGGAATGTGGGTAGTGGTTATGATCGATTCAATAGAAAAGAAGGGATAGTGTGCATTTTTCGTTGGGGATTTCCTGGAAAAAATCGTCGCGTCTTACTCCGCTTCCTTATCAAAGATATTCAGTCGATCAGAATCGAAGTTAAAGGGGGTATTTCTGTTCGGTACGTCCTTTATATGCAAATCAGAGGCCAGGGAGACATTCCTTTGACTCGTACTGCTGAGCCACAAGAAATTGAGCAAAAGGCGGCGAAATTGGCCTATTTCTTGGGTGTACCAATTGAAGTATTTTGAAATGAACTGAAGAATAAACAATTTTCTTACCGAGAGGTCAAGGTCAAAATCCCAAGCCAAGAGTCTTCTTTCTTTTTCTATAGCATAATTTAACTGAAATTTTTTCAATTTTTTTTTTTTTCAATTCTAATACTAATGAATTAAAAACGGCTTATATTCTATATTCTATATATGGAATATGGAAAAACCCTTTTTTTGTCCGTGTCCACTGATTTTTTATGCGTATGTAAATTCCCTAATTTCAGTAAGAAAAAGAGTACAAAATAAATCGAAATAACTAACTCATTTCATAGATCAAAAAAAGCATTTTGTAAAAAGATATAGAGAATAACATATAAAAAAATAAGATCTAGTAAAAAGGGATTCCCTTTTTACTAGATCTTATTTATAGGTTTGAAGCCTTGTTTGTAATACAACTTATGCTTGATACAAGATTTTAGATCGTATCGAGTTAACAAATGAAGTGGATTCATTAAAAATTCACAGACGCAAAAATGAAAAAAAAAGCATTTACCTCCATTCTCTATTTTACATGTATAGTATTTTTGCCCTGGTGGATCCCTTTTTTATTTAAAACAAGTCTGGAATCTTGGGTTATTTATTGGTGGAATACAAGTAAATCCGAAACTTTTTTCAATGATATTCAAGAAAAGAGTATTCTAGCAAAATTCATAGAATTAGAAGAACTCCTCCGCTTGGACGAAATGATAAAGGAATACCCGGAACCACATCTACAGAAGTTTCGGATCACAATCCAAAAAGAAATGATCGAATGGATCAAGATGCACAATCAGGATCGTATCCATACAATTTTGCGCTTCTCCACAAATCTAATCTGTTTCGTTATTCTAAGCGGTTATTCTATTCTAGGTAAAGAAAAACTTATTATTCTTAATTCTTGGGCTCAAGAATTCCTATATAACTTAAATGACACAATAAAAGCCCTTTCTATTCTTTTTTTAAGCGACTTATGTATAGGATACCATTCCACCCGCGGTTGGGAACTAATGATTGGCTCTGTCTACAAAGATTTTGGATTCCCTCATAATGATCAAATTTTACCTGTCCTTGCTTCGATTCTTCCAGTCATTGCTGATACGATTTTTAAATATTGGGTCTTCCATTATTTAAATCGTATATCTCCGTCACTTGTAGTGATTTATCATTCAATGAGTGATTGAAATGAAAATGGATCCGGGGATTCAAATGGAATGTTTGTTATTTTGTCCATAAGTAAAACATTCTAAATCTTACTGTTTTTATACACTTCTTTTTTCTATACATCCAAGAGATTCGGATTCCTCCTAGATTTTATTTTAGTAAAAATATTTCAGTAAATAGCAGCTTGGTAGATAGGGAACTTTACTAGAGACCTACCTCATTTTATTGTAGAAATTTTTGGGATCAACGATTGGACCATGCAAACTAGAAAGACCCTTTCTTGGGTAAAAGAAGAGATTACTCGCTCCATTTCCGTATCGCTCATGATATATATAATAACTCGGGCATCCATTTCAAATGCATATCCCATTTTTGCACAGCAGGGTTATGAAAATCCACGCGAAGCAACTGGCCGTATTGTATGCGCCAATTGTCATTTAGCCAATAAGCCCGTGAGTATTGAGGTTCCCCAAGCAGTACTTCCTGATACTGTATTTGAAGCAGTTGTGCGAATTCCTTATGATATGCAACTGAAACAAGTTCTTGCCAATGGTAAAAAAGGT